TAGTATTGCAGTATACTAGACTGGGGTGTAAGACAGCGCATATGTCCATCTGGTTGCTTGCATATAACATCAATATATACAGATGCCGGACAGAAGAAAAAATAAAAAATATGATTGATAGAACAAGATAATATATAGGAAACTCAAAATTTTAAATCATGGATACATATATATCCTTAACATACTCAAGCGGCTCCCATTATTGGTATCAAACCAATAGCGATTCATACAAGCTAAATCTTCTAATCGATAATTAGGCCAAAAAAAGAACTTTAATTTCATTAATTCATTTTTTTTTCTGTCAAAATGTTTACTTTCATCCAAAAATTGACTCCAGTTTTTTATCTTGTTTTCCTTGCAAAATACTGTATTTCTATGCACACCATTCCTAGTCGTTAAATTCAAATTGAAAGAAATTAGAATTCTCAATTCTCTACGACATCTAGACGATAAAATTTTTTCAGGAACAAGCAAATCATAAATCTTTTTGTCTCTATTTAGAGTTTTTCTTTTATGTCTTGGAATGGATTCATCAAAATTATTCTTAGTAACATTTTTTGGTTTTCGGTATCTTTGATTACTTTGATGCTTATTTTTATGAACCAATGAAATACCTATGATTTGATACATAAAAAACTGTCCGTCATTTTTTACAGATAGACGGGTACGTTCCATAATTAATATTCTATTTTTGATTAATTCTGTAAGATCCAAACGCTCAATCATTATATCCAGATTCATTTCTTTCCTTTTAATATTGGATAGAACAATTTTTCTTACTTTTATCAGGTTAAGCAGGAGACCGTATGCCGGGATATTATCTATCATTTTTTGATTCAATTTATTCACACGTCCATTCCATTGTAATTGCAAGGGAAAATCTCCTTTAAGGACGATTCTTAGTTTTCGGATCGGTTGTAAAAAAGATTCTTCAATATTGTTTTGATTCTTTAATTTAAAATATTGTTTTGAATTTGATGGGCTAAAATTTAAAAAATCCTCATCGTTTTCTTGCTTTCCAACTTGCTTTCCAAAAAAATACTCATCCTCTTCTTCCTTTACATCCTCATCCTCTTCTTCCTTTACATTGATATTTTTATTTTCACTAAAATTTGGATTTATATTCAAATTAAAAAGAAGTAATTTGCTTGGGATAAACCAAGGTTTCTTTTTATATTTATCATAAAGTATCACAAACTCTGGAAAAAAAACAACTTTCGGAGTCGATGTGAATCGATTTAACATTAAGATTTTTTCATTCATTCCCATCCAATCAAAAAACATTACCATCCAATCAAAAAAGACCCTTTTGTATTTGTAAAAGACCCTTTTGTATTTGTAATTGATTTCGGAATTTGAATGAATCGGAAGATAAAAAAGACCATCATTATGAATTTTATCAATTTTTTGGTCCTTATTAGGTTTAGGTTTAGCCTTAATATTTTTTTTAATTTTACAAACCAAATATTTTCTATCTGGATTTTTTTCCATATATATAATATAACTATAACTTTTTCCTAGATAATTATTGATAGGAATATTCTTGAGTATGTTAAAAAATTTTTCTTTATTTCTGGTGGAATTTTCTTGGTTCTTATTTGTTTCTAATGATGATCTATAAATATAGGAGTTCTTCTTAGTTTCAGAATGAATATATTTATATGATAAAAGATCATATCTATAGTTTTTTTGAAAATTCTCCTCTTTATTTGAAAATAAATATACTTTCGAATTTTGTTTTTTTTTGTAATCAACTAATTGGTCTTTTTCATAGGAATACCATTTGTTTAAATCTTTATTTTCAGACGTATGGGATTGATTGATTCCATTTCTCCATTTTTGTGGGACTAATCTAGACCATGTAATCTGAGATAAATCGTATTGATAATCACCTCTTAACCAGTTTTTCCATGGATTCATTCCATAATTTGGAAGTTTCTTATGTCTTAATTCGGAATGAAATATTCCTTGTCTTCCAAAAAAATCCTTTATTTCAGTCTTAAGAAAAAAAGACGGTCGATTATATTGAAGAATAGATCTTAACTTATTGAAGTTAATAACTTGGCTTTGTGATAATTTAAAAAATACATAGTTTTGTGACAAGTAAGATAAGTCAATATGGGGCTTCCCCTTACTATTTCTAAGATTATCAAAAGCCCTTTTTATAGTCATAGGCAAAATAAAATTGACTTTATTTTGTTTTGTTTTATTAATGCTTTCTTGATTTGTTTCCTTATTGTAAATGTATTTATCAAGAATTTTTTTTGTTGATGCGATAAAAAGTTGTAGAGCGATTCTGCGCATATTAATGATACATAGAAAGATATCTATGTATATTTTTTCAATGAAAAATTTAACTATTAATTGAATATTTTTTCTTTTAAATATTTTCCCAATTTTTGTCGGTAATTCTCCATTATTATTTTTATTTTTTTTTATTCCTGGCCTTTCTTTTTTTTTCTCTTTTTTCATTATTTCTATTTGATTTCTGATTGTGCTT